GACCAACTGTCAGAAGAAGCAAATACAACGGGTACACTAATTAATAAGATTAATGAAGTAGCAATTAATGCAAAAACAGCCAATTGGAAAGCAATAGTCATGCTTCTAATCCTCCAAGCTACCAACAAATTATACCATTTGATCCCTCTCTCAGCCAAAAAATTGTAATAAAATGCATGATATCATGGAGGGATTTGACCATGAACCCATTGATCCTATAGGACTTATTACCTTACCACTTTATTCGGACATGGAGTCGAGGAGCCTTTTTTTTTTTTTTTTTTTTTTTTTTTTTTTTTTTTTTTTTTTTTTTTTTTTTTTTTTTTTTTTTCCTGAATGAGCCAATGTGAAGACAACAATATACAATACATATTATGTATATATTATATATATATATAGGTGCATGCAGTAGTAGGTTCTCGTTCGGGAATAAAAATAAATTAGGCAGTTTAGGCTAAAACCTAATTGCTTTTTTTTTCTTGATCCCTATCACAACGAGATTTGCTTAATTGATACACAACGGGACATAGATCCGATATAAAATATCGGGGATCAAATCATATATATAAGGAAAAAATTCAACTCGTATCCGGAATCAAGCTTTTCTAAAAATTAAGAAACTTTCTGCCGTTTCTTAATTTACTAGCTATGAGATTGGAATATCTCATCTTAACAATGTGTGAATCGATGGGTAAAAGTTGAATGAAGAATGGAGTTTAGCCTTTTTATGTTATGTCGGATAAATCGCTTTTTTTTTTTTTTTTTTTTTTTTGTCAAGGAGCATAGAATTACAATACGACAATTTCCATTACTTCAATTAGTACCTATTAATGGGGGATAGACATGTGTGGATTGCTACAATTGTTGATAGCACCATATTTTAAGATAGTTACCTCGAAAAATACGACTTTTCAGATTTTAGCTACCCCCTTTCTATTCTAGCGCCGATTTTATATAACCTAAATTACTAATTGGAAACAATCTATTTATATTATATCATTCAAACTGCACACTTAATTTTTCATATATGTGGCGCAGTACCAATCCAAGAAAAAAAGGAGCGTTAAAAAAAAAAAAAAGAAAGATCAAACAAAGAAAAGATCCACCCCCTGTGAGGGGATGAAATGAAGAATCTGTGAAAGAACAAACTCAAAAATAGTGAATTTGTCGAAATATTAGATCTTTTCTTCTTCTTTTTTTCATTTCACTTATACTATTTTGGACTTATACTATTTTGGTTGGATTTGTGACCAATGGAAGTGGAAGATGGGTCATATGACACCTCGTTATATGATTCTATAAAGAAGACAGTAGATTATAGAATCTAACGAATGGGATAAATAATGAAAAATTCAAGGGGATTAAAAAAAAATGGGATCAGGAATTAAATTGTTTATTACGTTTTTATTCCGTATGGATAATGGATATAAAGATCTTCCTATGTTATACTATTCCATTCTCGACGATGAATAGATTTGATAGCTCAGATATTGTTATTCATGATAGTGATCCGATTGAATATCATCGGGATGTATTCTTTCCATTGAATTTACAGGAAAAAGATTTAGAATCTCTATGGGATTAGATCCCGAGTTATTATGAAGTAAAAAAAACTATGAAATTATGGAAGTCAATATTCTCGCATTTATTGCTACTGCACTGTTCATTCTAGTTCCTACTGCTTTTTTACTTATCATTTACGTAAAAACAGTCAGTCAAAATGATTAATTTTTTGAATCAAGCTTGACTTCTTAGTTCTTATCAATAATGAAAGAAATGAAAGGGATTCAAATTCCACGTCTTAAATGAAATGAGCTGATTAGCAGTATATGAGATTTGATAGTACGGTAGAAAGAAATATAGGAACCTTTCTACCACACTATCAATTATTATATAATATAAAATTCGAAAGTTAAACTGTATAAAGATCTATAGGCTTAATGTGAATCACTCCGTAATATATATATAAATATCAATATACATATAAGTAGTACCTAAATTCGAGGTCTTTGCTACATCCATGCTACATAATTTTATTTGTACCGATTTAACTCAATTCGATCTAATCGAATGCCTACCCTTACCCCTATGCCTTACGGTTCTAATTACTAGTTTTTTTATTATTTATATTGATTCCAATATGGATCCCAGGATCCAATGAAACAATCAATGGAAGAAGATATGGTATGGGCGTAGAATAGATTATATCAAAAAACCTAGTCATCTTTTATTTAGAGTAAATTCGGTTGGAAAAAATTGCATATCATGTATGTGTATTCCTTTTATTTTCAAAATACGAACTCGTGAATCATTAAAATATTTTATTGATTGAAAGGTTATTCGTCATCTATTACATTTACATGTACTTTACTGGATTCCTTTATAATTTTGAAATGAAGATATTTTTTTATTTAAAAACGTTTTGCAAAACGATCTATGAAACTATTAATACAGTTTGATTACTCAACTCAATTAAATTAGTAATGACCCTAGAGTCCACTTCTTCCCCATACTACGAGTGAAAGGGAAAATGTAAAGACTACCATTAAAGCAGCCCAAGCAAGACTTACTATATCCATGTTAATTATGTCCCCTATCTCTATGAATATGAAGAAACTCTTATTGATCACTAATAATAATGTAATCAATGGGACAGAGTCAAAAAGGGATTCTTAACGAAAGCTGTTGATGAACCAATCCAATAACTCCACCCACGACAAGTTCATATATGATTTATGGTAGAATTCGGAAGCATTAAGTACAAGTAAGATAAACCGTTACTTTCTTGTAATTATAAAATCAAGGGAATGCTATTAATGGAACATGCAGGAATAGTAGGACCCATTGTTTCTTTTGTTACCCTTCATAATAAAAAAGCATAACAATATACAATCAAGATAGATCACTATCTATCACATATCTCTATCTACCATTTGATCTAATCTTTACGGCCTACCGAGTGGCTTTGTGAAAGACTCGGGAGTCCTTCTATTCTATTACATTCTTTCTTGGACGTTACCGAAAAAAAAATGTATTTATTTTTTTCAACCTTTCCTTTTTTTTTTTTTTTTTTTTTTTTTTTTTTTTTTTTTTTTTTTTTTTTTTTTTTTTCAATTATTCATCCAATCCAATATTGATTGAATGTCTGAGCACTCATAAATTCTCGCGAGTTTGTATACAAAGCATCTTCCACCCCTTTAAGAACTACCAATTCTCCATTCAACTATATGATTAAAGAATCAGTCATTAGACAAATTAGTACTGGAAGTCTTGCTAGACTAGCCCTTCCTATACTAAAACCCTCCCTGAATCCCGGGCGCAAGGTTTGAAAGTCTTTTAACCTCCAGCTTCTAAAAATAAAGCAAGTATCGGAAGTTCGAGCCCTTTTCCTCTGCTTATGCTAAGCAAGCATTCGGCGGTTTATATTATATCAGCAAATGAATATATTATATCAGCAAATGAAAACAAATGAAAACAAAGGGATTTCCTTTTTTTTATTGATCAGGCGACACCCGGATTTGAACTGGGGAAAAAGGATTTGCAGTCCCCCGCCTTACCACTCGGCCATGCCGCCAAAACGATAAAAATAGATGGAAATCCTCTTTTTTTTTTTTATTGGATTTGCATCTTGAATCCTATTTTTTTTATCCCTTTCCTACCTAATAAACCTAAACTAAAAAAAAATCCTTCCTTTTTTTATTGAAGTATTGAAGTCGGACTCTGCTATTAATTGTATTGTATAGTATCTCAAACATATCAAAACACACAACGCCTCCAAATTTATCTCCTTTTTTCTTTTCTATTGTATTGAAATAAAATAGAAATTATTTTGAGTCACCCAATAAAAAATTCAGTCTAAATTAAATTGGACCCATTAACTATTGACTGTTAATTCATGAAAAAGTTATTGTATCTCAAATTGTGCTTACTTAATGGTATAAGAAAATGAATGCAATTGATACACAATTAATCAGTATCAAGAATTTTCAATAAAAAATCTGACTCAATCAAAGAGTCTGGAAATACTGGTTCAGATGGTGAGAGCTTGACTAACTTTCAGACAAGTCAATGCATTACAACGGGAATAAGCAATATGCAGATAGTCTTCGTGTGCTTAATAAAAACAACTCTTGTACTTTAATCTTATTCTGCGAATTCGACTAACAAATAGGTAAAAATGCCTCTTCTGCAAAAAATTTTTGAACATTTGAACAACGGAATCCGCCATAGAGAACAGATCCAATTCTGAATCCATTTACTTTTCTGGTACCCAATGAGCAGATCCTAATATCATAGTAAATAGTAATAGGTAGAAATTTGATAACTTTTGATATTCTATACAAGACTCCATAAGTCAGTCTAAACATCATAATTTTGTTTGCAGGAATGTTTTATGAATTCATTTCCATTTGTATCTGTATCTGGAGGGAATGTCTACAATACCTGGGTTTAGTCAGATACAATTTGAGGGATTTTGTAGATTCATTGATCAGGGATTGACGGAAGAACTTTATAAGTTTCCAAAAATTGAAGATACAGATCAAGAAATGGAATTTCAATTATTTGTGGAAACATATCAATTAGTCGAACCTTTGATAAAAGAAAGAGATGCTGTGTATGAATCACTCACATATTCTTCTGAATTATATGTGCCCGCGGGATTAATTTGGAAAACCGGTTTTGTGAAAGAATTTTTGGGCCCATAAAAAGTGGAATTTGTGCGTGTGGAAATTATCGAGTAATCGGAGATGAAAAAGAAGACCCAAAATTTTGTGAACAATGCGGAGTCGAGTTTGTTGATTCTCGGGTACGAAGATATAAAATGGGATACATAAAACTCGCGTGTCCAGTAACCCACGTATGGTATTTGAAGCCTCTTCCTAGTTATATCGCGAATCTTTTAGATAAACCTCTTAAAGAATTAGAAGGCCTTGTATATTGCGATGTGTGATTTGATCTAAATTCTGATTTTACAGATTCGAAATGAGAAACTGTCATCCCCGTTCAATCCGATTGGGATGCCCTGGCTCTGACATGTCTCTTAGTACTTAGTAGGAGTAACATGAAGCTCAGAATTATGGGTATATTCAATACTCCAAATAGAAAGGGAATTGATCTATGGTCGATTCCATAACAGATAAATAGGAATTGCTAGTTGTACCTCGTTAAAAAAAAAAAAGACTTCTTTCGTGGAATTAATCATTCCGTTTATTTTCGAAAGAAATTATGTTCAAGTCAAGTAAACGAACAATATATAGACAAGTAAATCCCTTATGGGTTCTAAGGGATTCTTTTAAGAAGGGGATTCCTCATTCGAAGGTAAGTAGACTACTCAAGAATTTCCAATTTCATTTAATTTATGTCGTAATTGATGAATAAGTATTTCAGAAAATAGAAATAAAACAAAGATATAACTCAAAGAAAAACGAATCAATGAAATGATGGCTGGTCCTCACTGGGAACTTGAGTAAGGAGTAGATCTTTTGGGGCTTTTATAGAAAAAAATGGGAAAGCGAGAACCCCTCTCTTTATTTTTTTTTTTACTACTTGAGCCGGATGAGGGGAAACCCTCACGTCCGATTTTGAAGGGGGGAAATCCTATAGTAGGAACCTATCCCAATTTTTCTTTTGCTAGGCCCGTAGTTAAAAAACCTACTTTCTTACGATTACGAGGTTCATTCGAATATGAAATCCAATCATGGAAATATAGTATCCCACTTTTTTTTTACTACTCAAGGCTTCGATACATTTCGAAATCGAGAAATATCTACCGGGGCAAGTGCTATCAGAGAACAATTAGCCGATCTGGATTTGCGACTTATTATAGATTCTTCATTGTTAGAATGGAAAGAATTAGGTGAAGAAGGGCCCACCGGTAATGAATGGGAAGATAGAAAAGTAGTAAAAGTCGGGAAAAAGCACCAATTGTGTGGGAAATACTTCAAGAAGTTATGCAGGGGCATCCTGTATTGCTGAATAGAGCACCCACTTTGCATAGATTAGGCATACAGGCATTCCAACCCATTTTAGTGGAAGGGCGCGCTATTTGTTTACATCCATTAGTTTGTAAGGGATTCAATGCAGACTTTGATGGGGATCAAATGGCTGTTCATATACCTTTATCTTTGGAGGCTCAAGCGGAGGGCTATCCTGCTTTTCTATGTTATATAGACCTGTATGTAACTATCGAGGGTCAAGATATTATACATAATGTGAATATTCCATCAAAGAGTTTTATTTTAGTTAAAAATGATCAATATGTAGAATCAGAACAAGTGATTGCTGAGATTCGCGCCGAAGCATCCACCTTGAATTTTAAAGAAAGGGTTCGAAAACATATTTATTCTGACTCAGAGGGAGAAATGCACTGGAGTACCGCTGTGTACCATGCACCCGAATATACATATGGTAATGTTCATCTCTTACCAAAAACAAGTCATTTGTGGATATTATCAGGAGTTCCGCACAGATCCAGTATAATCCCTTTTTCGATCCACAAGGATCAAGATCAAATAAATATTCATTCTCTTTCTGAATTTAGGCCAAAATACCAAATGAAAATAGATCGATTTTTTTCCATTCCCGAGGAAGTGCATATCTTACCAGGATCATCTTCCATAATGGTACGGAACAATAGTATCATTGGAGTAGATACACGAATTACTTTCAACATAAGAAGCCGAGTAGGCGGATTAGTCCGAGTGGAGAAAAAAAAAAAAGATTGAACTAAAAATATTTTCTCGCGGAATTTCTCACACAAATATTCAATTAGTTCGAACTTGTTTAGTATTGAATTGGGACCAAGACAAAAACTGTTCTTTTATAGAGGAGGTTCATGCATCCTTTGTTGAGGTAAGGATAAATGATCTGATTCGAGATTTCATAAGAATGGACTTAGTGAAGTCCCCTATTTCGTATACCAGAAAAAGGAACGATCCGGCAGGATCAGGATTCATCTCCGCTAATGGATCAAATCGCACCAATCTCAATCCTTTTTATTCCAAGGCAAAGATTAAACAATCACTTACCCAGCATCAAGGAACTATTCGTACATTGTTGAATAGAAATAAGGAATGCCAAAGATCTGGTGATATAACGCAAGGTCTTCCAAAAGTAGAACAAGTGCTAGAAGTTCGTTCAATTGATTCAATATCAATGAACTTAGAAAAACGGGTTGAAGGTTGGAATGAACATATAACAAGAATTCTTGGGATTCCTTGGGGATTCTTGATTGGCACTGAGCTAACCATAGCGCAAAGTCGTATATCTTTGGTTAATAAGATTCAAAAGGTTTATCGATCCCAGGGAGTGCAGATACATAATAGGCATATAGAAATTATTGTACGTCAAATAACATCAAAAGTGTTGGTTTCAGAAGATGGAATGTCTAATGTTTTTTTACCCGGGGAATTAATTGGATTGTTGCGCGCGGAGCGAACGGGGCGCGCTTTGGAAGAAGCGATCTGTTACCGAGCTGTCTTATTAGGAATAACGAGGGCATCTCTGAATACTCAAAGTTTCATATCGGAAGCGAGTTTTCAAGAAACGGCTCGGGTTTTAGCAAAAGCCGCTCTACGAGGTCGTATCGATTGGTTGAAAGGCCTAAAAGAGAATGTTGTTCTGGGGGGTATGATACCCGTTGGTACCGGATTCAAAGGATTAGTGCACCGTTTAAGTCAACACAGCAACATTTCTTTGGAAATCGAAAAGAAGAATCTATTCGAGGAGGGCATGAGAGATATTTTGTTCCACCACAAAGAATTATTGGATTCTTGCATTCCAAAGAATTTCCATGATACATCAGAACAATCATTTACAAAACAATCATTTACAGGTACAGGATTTCCTGATTCTTAAGATAAGAGTGGATTCATTCTTTGAATTTTACTTTAACTAGCTGGTCCCTTTTTTTGTTAAGTTTTCAATAAAAAAAATCGAAAGGAATGAATGGATTGGACCGTGTATCACGGTTCAATCTCTGGTAGAAAGGTTCCATCGGAACAATTTTTTATTTCAGGATACCTCGTCTTTAATAAAAAAAAAAAATGTGGAAGTGTGGGGTGGTATGTCAACGAATTGGTCCACTACAGAAACAAGACTTCATAAGTTCAGGGATTTGAGAGCGGAACAAAAGAAGGGAAAACTCAACCGTCTTCCGAAACGAGATGCAGCAATGTTGAAGAGACAATTATCTCACTTGCAAACATATCTAGGTGGTATCAAATATATGACGGGGTTGCCTGATATTGTAATCATCGTTGATCAGCAAGAAGAATATACGGCATAAAAACTACTTATGTAATTACTTTGTATCCGAAATATACAATTCAATTAAAGTAGGCGAATCGGTAAAGAGATAGATGGTTGAATTAAAATAATTCCTTTTTAAGTTCTATTTCTGTCAGAGGGCAATATGAATGTTCTACCATGTTCCATAAACACACTAAAAAGGTTATATGATATATCCGGTGTAGAAGTAGGCCAACATTTCTATTGGCAAATAGGGGGTTTCCAAGTCCATGCCCAAGTACTTATTACTTCTTGGTTCGTAATTGCTATCTTATTAGGTTCCGCTACTCTAGCTGTTCGGAATCCACAAACCATTCCGAACGACGGTCAGAATTTTTTCGAATATATCCTTGAATTCATTCGAGATTTGAGCAAAACCCAAATTGGAGAAGAATACGGTCCTTGGGTTCCTTTTATTGGAACTATGTTTTTATTTATTTTTGTTTCCAACTGGTCAGGGGCTCTTTTACCGTGGAAAATAATACAGTTACCTCATGGGGAGTTAGCTGCACCCACGAATGATATAAATACTACTGTTGCTTTAGCTTTACTTACGTCAGTAGCATATTTCTATGCAGGTCTTACAAAAAAGGGATTGGGTTATTTCGGTAAATATATTCAACCAACTCCAATACTTTTACCAATTAACATCCTAGAAGATTTCACAAAACCCTTATCACTTAGTTTTCGACTTTTTGGTAATATATTGGCTGATGAATTAGTAGTTGTTGTTCTTGTTTCTTTAGTACCTTTAGTAGTTCCTATACCTGTCATGTTCCTTGGATTATTTACTAGTGGTATTCAAGCTCTTATTTTCGCAACTTTAGCCGCGGCTTATATAGGAGAATCCATGGAGGGTCATCATTAACTATCTTTCAAAATATTCTTTTTTTTATCCCAACGTAATGTGTGGGTGGTTCCGATAAGCTATTTTGGAACAGAATAGATACAATCTAACGTATATCTGATTTAGAGTAGAATAGTAGTAAAAAATATTAGGATATTATGGAATTCAATTGTAAAAAGGACCGAACCAGATCTAAAAGATAAGATCTTTTTCCTAAGATTTCCGTTTGGCCTACTTAATGCCTCCCTATATTATAATTATATTTCTACTTGTTCAGTCAATCACAATATTTATGATGATTCATACATAATTTGGATAAGAACTGTTATCCGGTTTCAATATGTGATAAAAAAATGTTCTACAGAACTATTCCCATTTCATTGAATTTCATTCAATACAATATAAAAATTCGAATTTTTATATTGTATTGATATGTAAGGATTCAGACTAATTAATTTGTCCGTTTGTATTCATGCTTATATTAATGCGGGATAATGATAAAGAAAAGGAAACTAATAATTTTAATTTACAAACGAGATTCATAAAAAAATGGGTGTAGGGGTGGGGTCGAACCGGGTATATTAAATTTATTTTTTATATGGCTATAAGCCAACTCTTCCGTCTGTTTCAAAGAAGGATTCGAGAATCGAGTTGAATATAAGATGTGCGTTTTTGGTTTACGTTATGGAAAAAAGACATGTATATGTGATAGTAGATATTTACTAGTTTAGTTACATATGAATTATCCATATATATATCTTATGGACTTTCCTATGCTACCGTGAATTTAGATAGTAATTACGATATATGATAGAAGTCTTTCCGTTTCGTCTGGCCCGAATGAATAAACAGATGAAATCAAACATATAAAAGAGAAAGGATGCAGAATTGAAAGAATGGTTCGTAACAAAAAAAAATGAAATGGAAGAACTGGGGCCTTATAGATTGATTATGGATTGATAAAGACTCCAGGGATAGGAACGAACGGGAACTAAAAACGCGAGATTGAAGTAGTTATGCTCATTCAAAAATCTCATTACTTTTTTAGTTCATAGTTGTTATTTCGACTGGATGGATCTTAGTAATGTAATAATAAGCCATAATTCATTGATTGCTTGTATCATTAACCATTCCTTTATTTTTATGCTAGGAGCTTAACATGAATCCACTGATTTCTGCTGCTTCCGTTATTGCTGCTGGATTGGCTGTAGGGCTGGCTTCTATTGGACCTGGAGTTGGTCAAGGTACTGCTGCAGGCCAAGCCGTAGAAGGTATCGCGAGACAACCAGAGGCAGAGGGTAAAATACGAGGTACTTTATTGCTTAGTCTGGCTTTTATGGAAGCTTTAACAATTTATGGACTGGTCGTGGCATTAGCACTTTTATTCGCAAATCCCTTTGTTTAATCTTAATCTTCTAAATTTGAAAGTCTTTCTTTTGCCTTTTCTATTTTATTACCTTAGATTTGCCACTTGACTTGATTTTTCGAATTATATCCAAATTTTACTCCTACAAAAACTTTAACTTATTCTCGTTGAGATAAAAAATACCCCGTGGGAAGGACTAATTTGATTGAGGATCAGGAATTAGCGGATCCGCTCGCTTTCTTCCTTCCCGTTCTCAGTCTAATGAAAACCCACTTGTTTTTTTAGGAAACGTTGCAACAAACGCGGCGCGGTATTTCTCAATTGATATGAGGCCCGGCACCTAATTGTAATTAAGTAGTTTTTATTGGGAACTTCAAATAATACAATCAAAATAATAATTAATCAATAAAATCCATTTATTTATAAATAAGAAAAAAAAAATAAATCAAATAAAAAAAGGCGCGAAGTAATACAAAAAGAACTCTGTTCAATTTAGTCTATAAGAGGAGATCATATGAAAACTGTAACCGATTCTTTCGTTTCCTTGGGTCACTGGCCATCCGCCGGGAGTTTCGGATTTAATACCGATATTTTAGCAACAAATCTAATAAATCTAAGTGTAGTCCTCGGTGTATTGATTTTTTTTGGAAAGGGAGTGTGTGTGAGTTGTTTATTTCAAGAATAAGCTGGATCTAACCAGCTGCACTTTATAATATAATAACTAGGAAAGAAAGGTGCACGATCTCGCGAATTACTTCTGAATAAATTGGAAATCATATGTACGAACCATAGCATTTCGTGATTTATTGGTAAATACACTTTGATTCTCTATTAACCAATAATATGGGACCCTAAACATGGTTAAAGCTAAATTGTTTGAAGTCCGGGCGCAACATTGGTGCTCTTTCTACCACTACGTTAGTTTAGTATGGAGATGGTTTCACAATGAATAGTTGCATTTTATCCGATATAGAACACTCATATCGATAAAATTATTTTAACCTTTTACTGGAAAAATGGGAATCCCATCCTTTTTTATTTTATCCAATGCGGAATCGACGACCTATGTATAAAGTAAACGGGATTTTTTGGATTTGAAGAAAAAGAAAATTAAAAATAGAAAAAAAATAATAAGAATAATAAAAAAAGAAACAACTTTGCCGATAATTACAGATTTTTTGTCTGGTCGGAAGAGTCCTACTAATATTCTGGTCTTCGATCAATGATCAGTTTCAATATTTTGGAATCCGAACAGAGAAGAGAGGATAAGCTCATTACATAAATATAAAAAAGAGATATGGGAATAATCCATCTATAAGTAAGTGAGCGTGAGAGCCAAATGAATCGAAAGATTCATGTTTGGTTCGGGAAGAGATCTTGGAATTTTTGAAATTAATGGGAAGATAATCTACTTTCATTAAGTGATTTATTAGATAATCGAAAACAGAGAATCTTGACTACTATTCGAAATTCAGAAGAGCTTCGCGTAGGGGCCGTTGAAAAGCTGGAAAAAGCCAAGGCCCGCTTACGAAAAGTGAAAATGGAAGCGGATGAGTTTAGAGTGAATGGATATTCCGAGATAGAACGAGAAAAGTTGAATTTGATTAATTCAACTTATCAGAATTTGGAACGATTAGAAAATTACAAAAACGAAACCATTCAGTTTGAACAACAAAGAGCGATTAATCAAGTCAGACAACGCGTTTTTCAACAAGCCTTACAAGGAGCTCTAGAAACTCTGAATAGTTGTTTGAACAACGAGTTACATTTACGCACCATCAGTGCTAATATTGGTATGCTTGGGGCGATGAAAGAAATAACCGATTAGTCCTTCTACTGTAGGCATTATTTATGGATTTTTACTTTGCTTCTGAAAAAGAATTAAGCAAGACTCATGGCAACCCTTGGAGCCGACGAAATTAGTAATATTATCCGTGAACGTATTGAGCAATATAATAGAGAAGTCAAGATTGTAAATACTGGCACCGTACTTCAAGT